TGCAGAGTCAAAATGGGATTTTGACCTAACGTTTTTGATGAACCAATCCAATGAATACACCCGTAACAAGTCCCTATATGATTTCTGGTGGAATCGGAAAGCACTAAGTACAAGCAAGATACACAGTTGCCCCTTGGAAGTCTCAAGGGAATGTGACTAATGGAATATGTAGGAATAGTAAGACCTATTGTTGCCTTTCATAAACAAAAAGCAGAAAATTAAATATACCATCAAGATAGATAACTATCTATCACATACTCCTAATTTCCCATCTAAGCCTTACTGTCTCTACTTCTGTGAAATGTGAAACAATTGGAAGACACCCTATTACATTCTTGGCGGGGTTACCCCAACGAAAGCACTTTTTTCCACTTTATATTCTATAAAAGTCAATCACCCATACAATATTAATTGAAAACCTGAGCACTCAGAGACTCTCATGAGTTTGTATGGATACAAAGTATCTTCAGTTCTTTCCACAACTCCTAATTGGATTCCCCACCAGCCTACCCAATCTACTTCAAGACTCAGTCAGTAAACACTAGTAGGGTAAGGTAATTAGGAAGTATTTATAGTCCTTCCTATAACCCCTTCTTGGATCCTAGGAGCAAGGATTTACAGTCTCTTAGGAACCTTCCTTTGGATACACGGATTTACGGTCCCTGACTTTCGTAGTTCTGAATCTCACAATTGAATCTTACTATGGATTTGATTCGATTGATAAATCAAATCAATGGCCTGAACGCATCAGGAATCCGTAATTAAGTGAGTATTTCTTTATTTATATTGGTAATTCATATTGGTATGGTACAGGTTTGGGTCACACCCCGATTTTTGAAGAAATAATTGAAAGTCAACCCCCCGATTCTTAAAATTGGGTATCGACAGTCCCCGCCCCTTACCTCTGCTTCTGCCAGGCAAGAATTTTGTGAGTTCTATTAGTTTAGTAGGGTAAGAAATTCCGAGTCTTTTGTTAATCAGGCGACACCCGGATTTGAACTGGGGAGAAAGGATTTGCAGTCCCCCGCCTTACCACTCGGCCATGCCGCCAAAACGATACAAAATAGATATAGATGGAAATATTCTGGGGAATTGCTGAACCATTTCTTTTTTTTGATTGGGTCCTGTTGTTCTCTTAGATTGATTGTATTTCAAAACACACAACACCTAAATAAAAGCTTTCCCCTTTTTTTCTATTGAAAGAGAAAAATGGATTTCCAGTCACAGAATCCAAAATTCAGAGCAAGTTGGAAGCATTAATGACTGTGAATTCATGAATGGTTCTTGGATTTTGATCTCCAATTTGGTTTCCTTAATGACATAAGGAGATCAAATTGATATACGACTAATCAGTCTCAATTCTTTTCCATAATTAATCCTTTTCAATTTCAATTATAACAACAATTATGTGTATATGTAAACCCCAGAACAGAAATTCTTACACGGATACCTAGTCAGGTATCTTATCTACATATTCCTATTAGGAAATCGTCGTGCTTGCATTTTTCATTGAATATATTGAATATAAAATCGAAATTTGGATATAGCACGACCTATGTTGCCTCAAGGGAACTTCGATAAAAGATGGGATATACGGATAGCTAGATAGTTATATCTGCATGTACTTAATAAATATGACTTCTCTTACGCACTTCAATCGTATTCTACTAATTAACAAATGGGTAGAAATATCTTTTCTCTCTGCGAATCATTTTTTGAACAACGGAATCGATGAAATAAATTAAGTGCTAAAATCAAAGTCAACTCTAGACGGTTCCTGATTATTCTGTCTTTATCTCACTCATAGAGAACAGATTCAATTCCGAATCCATTTATGGTACCCAATCTGGTCGTAATATCATAAGGTAGAAATTGGATCTATTTTGATATTCTATACAAGACTCCATAAGTCTAAGTGGCAGAATTTTGTTTCCAGGAATGTTTTATCAATTCATTTCCATTTGTATCTGTCGCAAATTCGAATTTGAGTCACATTTTTTTTTATTCCTCCGTTCATACGTATTTAGTACATATATATATGTATATGGGGTTGGATAAAATTTCATGTTGTTCAAATGAGCAAAATATACATTCCATCGTTGCTAGATCAATCTATATGGTTCAACGAAGAGTGAGCCAATAGTTGGATTTTTTCGATAAACGGAAAACTTAAGATGTTCCGGGATGGAAATGAGGGAATGTATACAATACCAGGGTTTAGTCAGATACAATTTGACGGATTTTGTAGGTTCATTGATCAAGGCTTGATGGAAGAACTTCATAAGTTTCCAAAAATTGAAGATACAGATCAAGAAATTGAATTTCAATTATTTGTGGCAACATATCAATTGGCAGAGCCCTTGATAAAAGAAAGAGATGCTGTGTATGAATCACTCACATACTCTTCTGAATTATATGTATCCGCGGGATTAATTTGGAAAACCGGTAGAGATATGCAAGAACAAACCGTATTTATTGGAAATATTCCTCTAATGAATTC